GAGGTTGAACAGAAAATAGACCGATTTGATAAAAAAACTTTTTCAACGGAAAATCGTCATTTATTTACTTTAATCAGTAAATTCGATAGAGAATCAATCAGTAAATTCGATAGAGAATCGGGATCGAGTTTAAATTGGAAGGGCCTCTCTTTATTTTCAGAAAAAGAACAAGGAAGGATTGGTTCAGAAAAAAGAGCCAAATTTTACAAATTTTTATTGAATACAATTCTAACTAGCCCTAATGGTCAAAAAACAAAACAAAAATTTGTAATAAAAGAAATCAGTAAAAAAGTCCCTAGATGGTCATACAAACTTATTACCGAATTGGAATTCCTGTCGGGCGCAGCTCATGAAGGCCTACCGTTGGATTATCATATACGTTCAAGAAAAAAAACTAAAAACTATAGATATATAAAAACTATAGATATATAAAAACTATAGATATAAAAGATATAAATAAAAAAAGTAGTAAATTAATAAAAGGATTGCTACAAAAAATAAATACAAGAAAAGATAAGAAGAGATGCGCCCACTACCTGCAGATTTTATACCTTCGCCTACAAAGAAACTCAAAACACCAACTCCATTAGTAATTCCATCAATTACTCGTCTATCAAAAAAAGAAGTTAACTTGGCGAATCCTCTTATTCCTCCAATAAGGAATCTTGCATAAAAAGTATCTATGTAACCACGATTATATGACCAATCATATATACCATTTATTATTTTGTCCAAAAGAATTCTTTTAGGACCTGTTTTAACAAAAGAGTTAATTAAGTCCCAATTTTGTAAAGATGAATAAACAGGTTTATATAAAAAGAAGGCTATAAATATTCCAAAAAGAGCTATACTAACTGAAAAAATAGCATCTTTCAAAAATTCATACCAATCTATTGAATTATTAAAATTTTGATGTAAAAGGTTTATAGACGGAGTTAACCATTTTGATAATATGTCCAAATACAATCCTTCTTGATTGAAAGGAATTCCTAGGGATCCAACGAACAACGTAAATAGAACCAATACAAGTATAGGAAATAACATAGTATTATCTGATTCATAAGGATACAAAAAAAACTTCTTATTTCCAAAACGGGTAATAGTAATAAAAGGTTGTGTGATGTTTCTTGAATTCTTATCAATTAGATACGTTTTTTTTGAAAAAAAAGAAAAAATATCATGATTTTTCATTGTTAATAACGTTAATAAACGAAAATTTTTGTTAATTTTTTTTGAATCTTCTTTACCCCATAGAGATATTGAATATAAGGGAGTATTCTTTTTGCCACTATAATTTTGAAAATGAACGTTTAAATGTCCTTCAAAAGTAAGTAAATAAATTCGAAACATATAAAATGCGGTTAATCCCGCTGTAAACCAAGCTATTATTGCGAAAATTGGTGAATACAACCAAGTATCATTAAGAATTTCATCTTTGGACCAAAAACAAGCAAGAGGCGGAATACCACAAAGAGAAAGTGTACCTAATAAAAAAGAGGTTTTGGTAATTGGGATATGTTTTGTTAAACCCCCCATATAAACCATATTCTGACTTTTATTTGGAGAATATCCAACAAGAGTTTCCATTGAATGAATAACAGATCCGGATCCTAAAAATAATAATGCTTTCGAATAAGCATGAGTAATCAAATGAAATAAAGCACTTCGATAAGACCCCATACCTAGAGCTAACATCATATAACCCAATTGAGACATTGTGGAATAGGCTAAACCTCTCTTAATGTCTTTTTGAGCAAGGGCAAAAGTAGCCCCGAATAATATTGTTATTACTCCTACCAAAGAGATGAAATTCATTATGTGAGGGATGACTATGAAAAGAGGAATAAGCCGAGCTACAAGAAAAATGCCCGCAGCTACCATAGTAGCAGCATGTATAAGAGCCGAAATAGGAGTAGGTCCCTCCATGGCATCCGGTAACCATACATGAAGGGGAAATTGTGCAGATTTAGCAACCGCACCGGAAAATAATAGAACGGCACAGAAAGTAACAAATAAAAAATTGACTTCATTATGATTATTAGAAATCAAGTTATTGAATATTTTGAATAAATCTCGAAATTCGAAACTCCCTGTTATCCAATAAAAACCTAAAATTCCTAATAATAAACCAAAATCCCCAACACGATTAGTTACAAATGCCTTTTGGCAAGCATTTGCAGCAACAGGCCGTGTGAACCAAAACCCTATTAATAGATATGAACACATTCCTACCAATTCCCAAAAAATATAAATTTGTATCAAATTAGAACTAGTAACTAATCCTAACATAGAAGTACTGAAAAAACTCATATAAGCAAAAAATCTCAAATATCCTTGATCATACGACATATAATTATCACTATAAATAAGAACCATAATTCCAATAGTAGTGATTAATATTGACATAATAGAAGTAAGCGGGTCGATCAAGTAACCGAATTCTAAAGAAAAATCATTATTAATGATCCAAGACCATACATATTGATAGATAGAACTGCCATTTATTTGCTGAATAAACAGATTGATCGAAAAAATCATGACTATACTTAACAAAAAAACACTTTGAAAAGCCCACATACGGCGAAGACTTTTTGTTGCCGACGGAAAAAGAAGAAGTCCCGCTCCTATTAACATAGGAACTGGAAGTGGAAGGAAAGGTATTATCCACGAATATTGATATGTCTGTTCCATAAAAAAGTTTTTTATTCTTAATTGATTGTTTCCGATTTACCGGATCCTACCCCCTTTCAATTTCAAAACAAAAGGGGTCAATAAAAAAATCAAGAGATGTACTAACTTAATACTAACTTAAAGATATTTTTCAAATTTTATATATTATCTGGGTCTTTCCAAATTAAATATTAAAATAAAGAAGTTACAATTGGGCAAATGATATGACCTACTTGCTCATAAAAAGCGAATTTAGTTATTAACTAAGATTTTTCTTAAAATAATGAAAATAAAAAATTTAATTATATTTTTATAGTAAGATTTTGTACTATTTTCGCATATTTTTTATCTATATTTTATCTATATATATATATATTTGTTTTCTCTAGATAATATATATTATCTAAATTATTTATTCTCTAGAAAATAACTAGATAATGAATATATTCGTTTTGACCAATAGATGTCTTTCACATCCAACTATAACAACGAGTAACCTCTTAATTTTTAAATGGCAGTTCCAAAAAAACGTACTTCTATATCAAAAAAGCGTATTCGTAAAAATATTTGGAAAGGGAAGGGATATTGGGCAGCCTTAAAAGCGTTGTCATTAGGTAAATCTCTTTCTACCGGAAACTCAAAAAGTTTTTTTGTGCGACAAAAAAAGTCATAAAATAAAACATTGGAATAATCCGAATAGAAAAATAGGACCATTTCATTCTTAATAGGAAATCAACAAACCTATTGTTTGTGGCTAATCAATATGAACTATAACTCGCTTCGCTATTAGGATATGTATAATAATAATTCTTCGGTTTAGGGGTTAGTAAATTATAAAAAGCTTTTGAAAAAAGAATAAAGACAAGATACAAAACTTGAACCCTTGTTAGTATATTTTATTGTTTGGGAGATGGGGGAGTCTTTTTCCCCATCAACCTGTTTGTCACAATTACAATAATAGACGTTTTTCTATATATATATAAATTATATATATGAATATATATATATTGAATTGAAGAAGGGTAAAAAAGAGATCTTTAGTTAAAATTAATACATCGTTGAAATTAATTTATTCATTTATTTTGAAAATTTTTTGTGTAACTTTCTGACTTCTTATTTATCTGAATTTCTCTGAATTAATCTATTAGATATTAGAATATATAAATTTCCCATTTATATGTCTCTTTCAACCCAACCGACAAAAGCCTGGAATTTTTTGTCCGAATTAATGTGCAAGTTTTGAGTTATAAATAATAAAACAAGGGGTCTTATTTTTTGTTCATTGTTAAAATAAATTTTTTAACTTTTAGGAAATAATATAAATGATAAATCTTTTATGAAAAAGAATAAAGAAATTTTTTATAGTTCTATCAATAACTAGAGGGTTGAAGTTTATCGTTTCAATAGTTCGATTCTATTGAATTATAGAAGAGCATAAACTACACCAAAGCACTAAGGTAAATAAAATCCATACCCCATATTAATGAATAATGAACCTTCGAATTTTTATTTGAACAAAGTTTTATTCATCCATTTTAATTTTGACTAAAAAGATTTCATTTAGTTGATTCCTTAAATCTCGACGATTGACTATGAATAGGCTATTATGAATTCGAACAAGCCGCTATGGTGAAATCGGTAGACACGCTGCTCTTAGGAAGCAGTGCGAGAGCATCTCGGTTCGAGTCCGAGTGGCGGCAGACCTTCTCTTCGAAAATAGATACAATATATTATAAATTCTAGAATGAATTCAACTCCTGATTTATATTTCAGGATTCCTCCTTTTTAAAATTTTTATGATATTTTCAACTTTAGAGCATATATTAACTCATATTTCCTTTTCGATCGTTTCCGTTGTAATTACAATTCATTTGATAACTTTATTAATCGATGAAATCATAAAACTAAATGATTCGTCAGAAAAGGGAATGATAGCTACTTTTTTATGTATAACCGTATTATTAGTCACTCGTTGGATTTATTCGGGGCATTTCCCACTAAGTGATTTATATGAATCATTAATCTTTCTTTCTTGGAGTTTATCAGTTATTCAGATAGTTCCATATTTAAAAAAAAAAAAAAGCCATTTAAGCACAATAACTGTGTCAAGTGTTATTTTTACCCAAGGCTTTGCTACTTCGGGTCTTTTAACTGAAATACATCAATCCGCAATATTAGTACCCGCTCTCCAATCCGAGTGGTTAATAATGCACGTAAGTATGATGATATTGGGCTATGCAGCTCTTTTATGTGGATCATTATTATCAGTAGCACTTCTGGTCCTTACATTTCGAAAAAACATAAATTTTTTTTGTAAGAGGAATACTTTT